GTTATAAAAAAAGTTCGTAATTATTACTTTAATTTAGATTTAGAATATTCTATATACATATATTAGTTATATACGTATATTAGTTTATTCAACTCAAGAGTTGACCAAGGAATCTGTTGATTCGAAATTGCGGGATGCGTAAATGTCCCAGATGATGAATTGATTTCTTATTTATGTTACTTTGTTTTTGTTAATATCATCTATAATACTTGATGAATCAAAAACTTTCAATTGAACTTACCCTTTCAATTGGTTGGTATTTTTGCCTATCCTCGTATCTTTCAAAAATGGAAACTTAGGAAAGTGCTTTCTAAACATATGTAGAAAAAGAACCTATTTCATTTAGCCTTTTCATGCCTACTATAACTAGTTATTTCGGTTTTCTACTAGCAGCTTTGACTATAACCTCAGCTCTATTTATCGGACTGAGCAAGATACGACTTATTTGAAATTAATTAAATGAACAATTCAGACAAAAATATTTCTGCGATAGTTCATATATTCTTCATATATTCTATAGTTCCTTACCGTATCAATTTCCAATTTTTGGTCATTGAGATTTAGAGTTAATACGTATTACTATTTAAGCATAGATATTACCTCCCCCCTCCCCTCTCAAACAAATTGAAATGATTGAAGTTTTTCTATTTGGAATTGTCTTGGGTCTAATTCCTATTACTTTGGCTGGATTATTTGTAACTGCATATTTACAATACAGACGTGGTGATCAGTTGGAACTTTGATTAATTAACATCCATTTTTTGATTGACCTCCTACTTCCTTTAATTCGCGGGAGGTCAAAATTAGATTGGTTTAATTTTTTCGGCGGTAATTTTCGATCTAGCGCGACTAACAAGAACACAGAATCACGCTCTGTAGGATTTGAACCTACGACATCGGGTTTTGGAGACCCACGTTCTACCGAACTGAACTAAGAGCGCTTTATTATCACAAAGAATATTTTGTAACCCCAATACGTCTTGGATATATACTATCAAAAAATTAAAGATTTTTTATGTATCCACTTTTCTTTTAATCGATCTCCCCTGTTACTGTTCAGAAGATAAGTAATAGGTAGGGATGACAGGATTCGAACCCGTGACATTTTGTACCCAAAACAAACGCGCTACCAAGCTGCGCTACATCCCTTTCAATTGGTCTACAGTGTCATTGTAGAGAATCCCTTTTTTGTTTTCCATATTTTTATTTCTTCCATTGATATACACAAATATCTTGTCATTTCTTCTTTTTGGTCTCATATAACATATATTTATATTCAAAATAGTAATAGTAACGGACTTCTATTATATTCTATTATATATTATTTCTATTATATTTATTATATTTTAAAGTATGAAATAAATATGAGACCCTATAAAAAATAATGACTATTTTTCGAGAATTTCTGGCCTAAAGGGGCATGCTTGTTTCTTTTAAGATTAAGAAAAATACGATCTATTTTGTACATTTCAACTTGAATTAGGGATTCCGCGTACAAATAAAAGCGGTCAGTCATTAAGTACATATACACATCTGGTTATATATGTATTAGCATTATGTATTAGAAATAATAAAGAAGGAGGAGAATTTAAAATGCGAGATCTAAAAACATATCTCTCTGTGGCACCGGTAGTAAGTACTCTATGGTTCGGATCTTTAGCAGGTTTATTGATAGAGATCAATCGTTTTTTTCCGGATGCGTTGATATTCCCCTTTTTTTAATTCTAGTTATTGATATAGTAGGGGGGGGAGAGGATTAGAGATAGAATCAAATATCTGTAACTAAACCCCTCCCTTCTTTTTTTCGAATATACGTTAGAAAAACAAAAAGGGGATTCCCCCTCGGTGAAACTAGTAACTCGGGCCGAGCTCAAATTTAAATAAAATTAATAAAAAATAGAGTGAAATGTTATGATTGGGGCAACAATATCATACAAGATACTTAAATAAAAATGAAATGTTGTTCGGAAATTAAAAATTCTAAATCTAGTAATATAGTTAGAAATCATTATATTACTTACTTATTAATATATTGATTTATTGCAACGAAATCTTTCTTTCATAATTAGATTTCGAGTTACCTGTTTTTTTGTTCCTTTCTTCTTCCTCATTTCGGATCGGAAATTTAAAGAATTGAATGAATCAAAAACTAAAGGAGGCTCATGGCCAAGGGTAAAGATGTCCGAGTAACGGTGATTTTGGAATGTACCAGTTGTGTTCGAAATCGTCTTAATAAGGAATCAACGGGCATTTCCAGATATATTACTCAAAAGAATCGACATAATACGCCTAGTCGATTGGAGTTGAGAAAATTCTGTCCCTGTTGTTATAAACATACGATTCACGGGGAGATAAAGAAATAGATTTAACCAGTCACTCGTGTGTCGGTCTTCCGTTCTAAGGAAGATCAAAAATGACATATTAGATATATCTAATATATATTAATTTAAATATAAACAAACCAAATCCTATTTCGATCAGATCAACCGTGATGGAGAATTAAGAAATAGGATAGGATAAGGAATAAACAAACCATGGATAAATCCAAGCGAATCTTTCTTAAATCCAAGCGATCTTTTCGTAGGCGTTTGCCTCCGATCCAATCGGGGGATCGAATTGATTATAGAAACATGAGTTTAATTAGTCGATTTATTAGCGAACAAGGAAAAATATTATCTAGACGGGTGAATCGATTGACCTTAAAACAACAACGATTAATTACTATTGCTATAAAACAAGCTCGTATTTTATCTCCGTTACCTTTTCTTAATAATGAGAAACAATTTGAAAGAAGCGAGTCAACCGCTAGAACTCCAGGTCTTAGAACCAGAAAAAAATAGGCTTACTCTTGAATGGAATAAAAAAAATTCCAACCCAAACTCAAATGCGGATTGACGCTTTTTTTTCTAAAAATAGAAAATACAGATTTGATTGTCGTGTCGTTTGAAAAAAAAAAATTGGGGAAGAATAAGAAATATTTTTTATTGAACGTGTTTCTTCATTTTCATTTTGACGACGTTTTCATATTTTATCATACTAATTTCTACTCTACCTTCCCAGAGTTCATTCTACAGGGAACTCCATTTAAAACATTCCAACAGATTCCTTTCACTCTCTTTATTTTACTTTATTTTATGATCTCATTGGAAATCATATAAAGACAACTCTTATTTAATATAGCTATTTGTGCAAGTATTTTACGATTAAGAAGCAACTGTTTCTTGTACAGATTGTGTATAAATTTACAATAACTAAAGTATACTTTATTATCTCGAATTACTGCATTTATACGAGTGATCCACAAACGACGAAAATCTCTCTTTTGTCTACTCCTATCCCGATGAGCCGAAACCAAAGCTCTTATTTTCTGTTGAGTAATAGTCCGAGTAAGTCTTGAATGAGCCCCTCGAAAAGTTGATGCAAATAAACGGATTTTTGTTCTACGTCTTCGAGCTATATACCCTCGTTTAATTCTGGTCATTGAATAAATGAAACTTTGATGAATAACTAATTGATTTCCTTTCTTTCAGTTATTCCCTTCCCGTGTCCTAGTCTATTAATAACAAAACGGATTCTTCCAATGTATAAAATAAAAATTCCAATGGCTTTTGCTACTCTAACCTTCCCGACCACGATTTATTTTTAGGCATTTCGCCTAGAAATAAAAATTGTATTGATACTAAGTATCAAAAACACATAGTAAATAATAAATAAAAATGGATTCTAGTGGGTTCCGTCGTTTCTATGGTTACTTCTTAAACGGTGAGGTCCTCTCTATACACCGGAGCCCTTCCTTCATTTAATCAATGTTATTGTTAACTTGTACAGTTCACACTCTTTGGCTCTACCCAAAATTATCTAGTACTAGATCTTTCACAACGAGATCCATTTATACAGTAACGGTATTTAATTATGAAGATTTGCTGAGTAGCTGACCCTGTTAGTCCGTTCTTGCAAGAATAAAGCCTAAAATTTTGACCTTTTTTAAAAAAAAATTTCCCCCGCTTAATGAATACCATTTGCTATTAATGGGGAATCCTTTCTCATCTTATCTTAAATTTTAAATTGAGGTGATTGGATTTGCACCAACGGGAACCATACATTTGATACCCTAATCGAAGGATAGATCTTTTTTTTTAAGCTATTGAATATTCAATGGAGTTCGTCCATTCTATCCTACTCACTGGTACGGATCGGTGATACTGGATCAAGTGTTTTCTCCTAGTCCACGGTCTGAACGAGTCGCACATACACCCTAGTACATGTTCCTCGTCGCTGAGGACATCCTCCAAGAGCGGGGGATTTCGTGACATTTCTGATTGGCTGTCTTGTATTTCTAATAAGTTGTTTAATAGTTGGCATGTTGAATCATATAGATAATGGGCTGGTTTAGATCGATCTTAACCGGATACTTAGGAATTCTTTTTTTTTTTTTTTTTCTATATTTTTCATTTCTATATTAAGAAATTTAGAAATAGAATAGTAAATTCGTTAAGAAGATAAAATACCAAATCACGAATTCATGTGAAATCCTTGTTCTTTTTCTTTTTTATTCAGTTGCTACAAGATCAACAATTCCATGAGCTTGGGCTTCTGTTGCTGACATAAAAACATCTCTTTCCATGTCTTCGGATACAACCCATAAGGGTTTGCCTGTCCTTTGTGCATAAACCCTTGTGATGGTTTCGCGCAGCTTCAGCAGCTCTTCCGCTTCCAGGACAAATTCTCCCGTCTGTGCCTCATAAAAAGAACTAGCAGGTTGATGGATCATTACCCTGATGATATAATATATGATATAACACAAAAAATGTTTCTTCTATCTCTCATGATGAAAGTGAAAGGTGAATAGATAAAGAATAATAAAAATCAAAAAAGATATAATTGAACAACCGTACAGGCATCTTTTGCGCATTGCATACGGCTCTATAATGGAATTCGCCTTTTTTTTACCTTACTTACATTGAAGAAATATAAAATAAATGATAGAGTCTATCAGACTCAGGTTGGTAAATGATCCAATAACCACCCTTCTTTTTTTAGTAGTTCAAAAATCCTATAAAAATACTATGATGGTTCCGTTGCTTTATATATTTATTTCGTCTGTTATTTAGCAATCCCAAAGTTTCTTTTTTTTTTTTTTCAAATAAAAAAACAAGATTTATTTTCATATTCTTTCATAACCTAAATATTGTTAGCCCCCTGGTGTGAAAACAAAAAAGTTTGTGACGCTGAAATAGGCCTCCCGATAGATTGACTAAAATTGAAAATGCCTTTTTATCTCATACTACTCTTTCGATACGTAATCTAAGGGTTTAAAAAACATTTCTCATATCGAATTCGAAGTGCCATGCTATTATTACTTAATATTCATATTTCATATAGAGCGAAGGCATAGTTGTCTTTTTTCTCTCAAATCAAATAAAAAACTCATTGGCGCCGAGCGTGAGGGAATGCTAGACGTTTGGTAATTTCCCCTCCGACAAGAATAAAAGATCCCATCGAAGCGGCTAATCCCATGCATACTGTCTGTATATCGGGTCGCACAAATTGCATAGTATCATAAATAGCTACTCCGGGTATTACCCACCCGCCAGGAGAGTTTATAAACAAATACAGATCTTTGGTCTCATCCTCTATGCTGAGATATACCATAAGACCAATAAGTTGATTCGAGATCTCGTTATCAACCCCTTGGCCTAAAAAAAGCAATCTTTCTCGATAAAGTCGGTTGGTTGGGATAAAATGGTATCCCTTAGAAACCGTACATGCACCTTTTGATGCATACGGTTCAACAAAAATAATGAAAAAAAGGAATCAATGTGTAGATTCTAGCTTTTTTTTTCATAACAGGTTTTTTAACTTATACAATAAAATGGACTTTTCTTTCATTTTTTAAGAAAGATGAGTTTTGGCCTGTTTTGTTTATCTAAAAAAATTGCTAAGCTTATCTGACTAACTTTTCATTGATGTATTGTTTCATCGAGATACAATCTAAATCGCGATGTAATTTTCTTGTTCCTGACTGGGCTTCTTCAATTTTTTTTAGGTTTATGCTCTACTCCGAGTAAAGATCCGCCCGATTTGGATTTGTACATATAGGACAAACGCCCCAATACCACGTCCTTTTGCTACGACTTACCTATTTATTTATTTTATTCTCAATTTATTTCATGTCTTCCCACAAATATTCAACGCATTCATCATATTATTCGATTGATTAACAGTTTGAGATCGCTTTTATTTCTAAATATCTAAATAAATCGAAATAATTAAAATATGATATTAAGTCGTAATCATAAATAGATTTATTACCGATTGGTTTTTTTCTAAACGGAGCCTGATCCTTCATTTGATTGGTCTAACCAAGCCAACCATAAATTATTCTAATTGAAAATATTAATCCGTATACCCTCCCTAAAAAACGGACCTAATTGCACTTCACGCTCCAAATTTTTGATAATTGAATCAATCTTTCTCGGGCGAAAGAGGGGATATCTCGATCGGGGAAGAGAACGGGGAAATACCGTATGCCCAATATATCTGACAAGTCGCACTATACGTCAATCCACACTGCATCCTCCTCTCCAGGACTTCGAAAGGGTACTCTTGGAACACCAATAGGCATTAAATAAAAGAAAAATTAAGTACTATATCTCACTTTGATGTGAAAGCGTAACAAATGGGTTTAGTGGCCTAATACTATAATGATTTTATTATCCTATTTTATCCATAGATTGACTAAGTTCATAAAAAAAGAAAACAAAATGAATAAAGGAAAATTCTTACAAATGAGTCCTTTGAATGATGAACAAATACATATACATTCACTCATATAAAATGGTATCAACCCCCTTACCATTGCGTATTATTACTTATCGGGTATAGAATAGATCTGCTTCTTTTTGTTCCTATGAACAAAATAGTTTCATTATTACTAAAAGTAATTATTACGAAAAGCATCAAACAAATATTAATCCTTTCCCCGAGAGAATCCCCTAAAAAAGGGGGTCCAGAGCATAGCTTTTTCCAATGCAATAAAGTTACATTGTGTCTATTTTTCGTTGATAAAGGGGTATTTCCATGGGTTTGCCTTGGTATCGTGTTCATACCGTCGTATTGAATGATCCCGGTCGTTTGATTGCTGTCCATATAATGCATACAGCTCTGGTTGCTGGTTGGGCCGGTTCGATGGCTCTATACGAATTAGCCGTTTTTGATCCCTCTGATCCTGTTCTTGATCCAATGTGGAGACAGGGTATGTTCGTTATACCCTTCATGACTCGTTTAGGAATAACGAATTCGTGGGGCGGTTGGAGTATCACAGGGGGGACTGTAAGCAATCCGGGTATTTGGAGTTACGAAGGTGTGGCCGGGGCCCATATTGTGTTTTCTGGCTTGTGTTTTTTGGCAGCTATCTGGCATTGGGTGTATTGGGATCTAGCAATATTTACTGATGAACGTACAGGAAAACCCTCTTTGGATTTGCCTAAGATCTTTGGAATTCATTTATTTCTCTCAGGGGTGGCTTGCTTTGGTTTTGGTGCATTTCATGTAACAGGATTGTATGGTCCTGGAATATGGGTGTCCGATCCTTATGGACTAACCGGAAGGGTACAGGCCGTAAATCCAGCGTGGGGTGTGGAGGGTTTTGATCCTTTTGTTCCGGGAGGAATAGCTTCTCATCATATTGCAGCAGGGACCTTAGGCATATTGGCAGGTCTATTTCATCTTAGTGTTCGTCCACCCCAACGCCTATACAAAGGATTACGTATGGGAAATATTGAAACCGTCCTTTCCAGTAGTATTGCTGCTGTCTTTTTTGCAGCTTTTGTAGTTGCTGGAACTATGTGGTATGGTTCAGCAACTACCCCGATTGAATTGTTTGGTCCCACGCGCTATCAATGGGATCAAGGATACTTCCAACAAGAAATATATAGAAGAATTGGTGCTGGCTTAGCCGAAAATCAAAGTTTATCCGAAGCTTGGTCGAAAATTCCTGAAAAACTGGCTTTTTATGATTACATCGGCAATAATCCGGCAAAAGGGGGATTATTCAGAGCGGGCTCAATGGACAGCGGGGATGGAATAGCTGTTGGGTGGTTAGGACATCCTATCTTTAGAGATAAAGAGGGGCGTGAACTTTTTGTACGTCGTATGCCTACGTTTTTTGAAACATTTCCAGTTGTTTTGGTCGATGGGGACGGAATTGTTAGAGCCGATGTTCCTTTTAGAAGGGCCGAATCAAAATATAGTGTCGAACAAGTAGGTGTAACTGTTGAGTTCTATGGCGGCGAACTGAATGGGGTCAGTTATAGCGACCCTGCTACTGTGAAAAAATACGCTAGACGTGCTCAATTGGGTGAAATTTTTGAATTAGACCGTGCTACTTTGAAATCTGATGGTGTTTTTCGTAGCAGTCCAAGGGGTTGGTTTACCTTTGGGCATGCTTCGTTTGCTTTGCTCTTCTTCTTCGGACACATTTGGCATGGTTCTAGAACCTTGTTTAGAGATGTTTTTGCTGGTATTGATCCGGATTTAGATGCTCAAGTGGAATTTGGGGCATTCCAAAAACTTGGAGATCCAACTACAAAAAGACAGGTAGTTTGATACATATTGCTTTGTTACTTTTAGTTTTTATTTTATTTGACTGACATAAGGTTGGGGTACCGGATAAATCTTGATTTGACATTTGACTCGTTGCCCTTTCTTTGATTTTTGTTCTTTCTTTATCCGGGAGACGGCCCAAACTAAACAGATATGGAAGCTATAATTGTAAACCACGATCGAATCTATGGAAGCATTGGTTTATACATTCCTTTTAGTCTCAACTCTAGGAATAATTTTTTTCGCTATCTTTTTTCGCGAACCGCCTAAAGTTCCAACCAAAAAGTAAAAAGGGGAAATGATTTTTCATTATCTCAATTGAAAGTAATGATCCTCCCACTAATGGGAGGATCATTACTTCGACTAGTCCCCGTGTTCCTCGAACGGATCTCTTAGTTGTTGAGAGGGTTGCCCAAACGCAGTATATAAGGCGTACCCAGTAAAACTTACAAGTAAACCAGATAAAAAGATGGCAACTAGGGTTGCTGTTTCCATTATTATATAGTTTTAAGACATTATGTAGTTTTAAGACCACAATGGATCTATGATAAGATCATTTATTTACAACGGAATGGTATACAAAGTCAACAGATCTTAATGAATATAAAATATTATGGCTACACAAACCGTTGAGGGTAGTTCTAGATCTGGCCGCCCAAAACGAACTAGGGCCGGGGGTTTATTGAAACCATTGAATTCAGAATATGGTAAGGTAGCTCCTGGTTGGGGAACTACTCCTTTGATGGGTCTCGCAATGGCTCTATTTGCAGTATTTCTATCTATTATTTTGGAGATTTATAATTCGTCCATTTTACTGGATGGAATTTCAATGAATTAGATTTACAAGAACCATTAACTAGCTTTTTCAATACAAAGTGAAACATTGCATTTAGTTTTCTGGTTTTTATCCCATTCTATTTTGGTAGTTCGACCGTGGAATTTATTTTTTTCTGTATTTCCGGAATATGAGTGTGTGACTTGGTATAATTGATCCTATGGCTAGTACAGAGAATAGATCTGTCATCTTGATAGAGATGGTTTTACTTCGTCGGATATTCATTTTAGTATCTGGAGCACGGAATATATGAAATAGATTACTATTAGAACTATGATTCATACTTAATAGTCAGACCTCGTGGCCGGACTTCAAAATTTTTTTAAAGAGTTAGAAGTTATAAATAGAATTTTTTTTATTTCAAACTTCCGTTTAGACTTATTTTGATCAAAGGACAAAGATTTCTTTTGATTTTTCGTCATTAGATCTAGTCATTGAATAAGTGATGATCCAATGGTTCTTACTCAGGGAATTTTGGGACTTAGTTTGAGAAGGTTTTATTGAATCATCGTGGTTCTAGTATGAATCTGCGGTTTTAATCGATTCATAGGGTCTTAACAA